AATCCCTAGATACATCTATTCCATTTTGGACCTATTCCGAGTATATGGATTTGTGCTAAAGATTCAAAACCCACATTTTCATCTTTTTTTTAGAAAAAAAAAAAAAGCCAATGGATTTCAATTTTATGTAAAATGCTTTTCTATTTCTAAAATGTCCAATATACGTTTTACATCTTCTATGCGAAAATGTTCCATTTTCATAAGGTCTTCTTGACTGTTATTCAAAAGTTCCAATAATGTATGTATATTGGACCTTTTGAGACAATTATAGATCCTGGGAGGCAATTCTAATTGGTCAATAAAAATCGATTTCAATGCTATTTCTTTTTTCTTTTTCCTTAGTTTAGCCAATCCATCATGAAAAGTCAAAAGGGGTAAAGTAACTTTGTGTTGATTGTTTTCTAAATTTAAGTTTTCTTCGTCTGCATGTAAAAAAGGAATAAATAAATCAATCAAATTCCGGGAGGCTTCATAAAGCGCTTCTTTAGGAGTTAAACTTCCATTTGTCCATATTTCGAGAAAAAGTATCTCTTGTTTTTCATTCCCATTCACATAAGAATGAATACTATGATTTGCATTTCGAACAGGCATGAATACAGCATCTATAGGATAACTTCCGTCTTGAAAGGTATTTAGTGTTTTTATACGATATCCGCGATTCCTCTCGATTTGTAATCCAATACAAAAATTAATAGGTTCTGTTAGGTTAGCTATATGTTGTGTATTATCAACGATTTCCACAGAAGGTGGTAAAATTATGTCTTGAGCAGTTACATATCCAGGACCCTTGACACAAATAGACGCGTCCCGAGTTCCATACAGATTACTTCTCAATACAATTTTTTTCAAATTCATTAAAATTTCATGTACTGATTCTTGAATACCCACTATGGTAGAATATTCATGTGGTATTTTCTCAGATTTTGCACGTGTGATACATGTTCCCTCTATTTCTCCGAGCAAAGCTCTTCGCATCGCAATGCCTATTGTGTCGGCTTGACCTTTCATAAGTGGAGACAGAATAAAGCGTCCATAATAAAGACGCTTACTGTCTGCTCTTGATTCAATACACCTCCACTGTAGTGTCCGAGTGGATACTCTTACTTTCTCTCGAACCATAGTAATATATTTTGATCAAATCCTTGAATTATTTATTTCTCTTGAAATCTCTTCAATGTTTATTTTTCCTTTTACACACGTCTTTTTTTAGGGGGCCTACATCCATTATGTGGCATAGGGGTTACATCCCGTATGAAACTTAATAGTATACCACTTCTACGAATAGCTCTTAATGCCGCATCTCTTCCGAGCCCGGGACCTTTTATCATGACTTCTGCTCGTTGCATACCTTGATCCGCTACTGTCCGAATAGCATTTCCTGCTGCGGTTTGAGCGGCAAACGGTGTCCCCCTTCTTGTACCCTTGAATCCACAAGTACCGGCGGAGGACCAAGAAATCACCTGACCCCGTACATCTGTAACAGTCACAATGGTATTGTTAAAACTAGCTTGAACATGAATAACTCCCTTTGGTATTTTACGCGCATTCTTACGTGAACCAATACGTCCATTTCTACGTGAACCAATTTTTGGTATAGGTTTTCCCATATTTTATTATCTCATAAATATAAGTCAGAGATATATGGATATATCCATTTCATGTCAAAAACAGATCCTTTCTATTTTTCGATTTTTTTCATTTTCTATTAATATATATAAAATATTTAGAAAATATTAATGAAATTGAATTTGATTTGATTTTTTTTGTGCATCCGGTCCTTTAGCTCCTTTTTTTTGTTTTTTGGAAAGATTATCCTTGTCTTTGTTTATGTCTTGGATTGGAACAAATTACTATAATTCGTCCGCGTCTACGGATCAGTCGACATTTTTCACAAATTTTACGAACGGAGGCCCTTATTTTCATATTTGTCATTCCTTAACTGAATTTCGAATCTATTTATTGGAAGAAAATAGGGTTTCCTAAAATTTTTAACTTCTAATTGTATCCCCATAAAAAAAGAATGTTGAAGTTGAAAAACAGTCTAATCATTCGAATTTTCGGGGTCTATAAATTATATGCCCTCCGCTTGAATCAAAATGACTTACTTCCATTTTTACTTTATCTCCCGGTAGTATATGTCGAATCCTTTCGGAAACATAACCTAGAATCCTATTTTCATTATAGAAACGAACCTGTAACATACCATTGGGAAATGATTCAGTAATTAAACCCTCATGAATCCATTTGTTTCTTTTATTCCTAATTCCAGTTAAAACCCCTTCTCGTATTAACTAATGTATGAGGAGTGATATTAGAAACCCGCTTTTTCTCTCTCTTTTCACAGAAATGTATGTAAGTTTCTCATATAATTCGGATATCAGAAAGATTACCATATATAACATAAAATTTCTCCGCCGATTCTTTCTAATCGAGCCTCTCGATCTGTCATTATACCTCGAGAAGTAGAAAGAATTACAATCCCCATCCCTCCTAAAATTCTAGGAATTCGTTGATAATTAGAATAGATTCGTAGACCAGGTCTACTGATTCGTTTTAAATTCAAAAAAGTTTTATATGATCCTTTCCTATTTCTTCTATGCCGTAGAGTTAAAACTAAAAAATATTTCTTGCCTTCCCTATGTTTTCTCACGTTTTCAATAAAACCTTCTCGGAAAAGTATTGTAACAATGTTTTCGGTGATGTTAGTAGATGGTATTCGAACCGTCCCTTTTCTATTCATGTCAGCATTTCGTATAGAGGTTATTATGTCAGCAATGGTGTCCTTACCCATGATAAACTAAAATGATTGTTGCCCTTGACTTTTGATATAATCAACATGCTATTTTATTATTTTTTATCTAATTAATATTATTTCTAGATTATAATTTATTAATAATATTTATATTTTATTAGAATATTTAATAATTTATAATAATTACAAAAGGTATATGCGTGAGACATAATCAATCTATTAATTAATCTATTTCATTCAAATACTAGAAATATATCACGATCTCGTCTTATAATACCTCGGGTGCTAATGAAACTATTTTAGTGAAATTTAATTGTCTCAATTCCCGGGCGATCGCACCAAAAATTCGAGTTCCTTTTGGATTTCCTTCTTGATCAATGACAACCGCAGCATTATCATCATATTGTATTATCATACCGTTGTTACGTTTGAGTTCTTTACAAGTACGTACAATTACAGCTCTGATCACCTCTGATCTTTCTAAAGGTGTATTTGGTACTGCTTCCTTGATTACAGCAACAATAACGTCACCAATATAAGCATATCGTCGATTACTAGTTCCTATGATTCGAATACACATCAATTCGCGGGCCCCGCTGTTATCGGCTACATTCAAATGGGTTTGAGGTTGAATCATATCATTTTTTTTCTCTGTTCTTTCAGTGCAAAGGGCGAAGTAAAAAAAAGAAATATTGTGTATCCAAAAAAAAAAAAAGAAACCTACAATTGCAATTGTTTTTTTTTCATCCCAAAGACCTTTTTCCTTTGGTTCTAATTTTTATGCCGAAATAATGAATTGAGTTCGTATAGGCATTTTGGATGCTGCTATTGCAATAGCTTTTCTGGCTATATTTTCTGTGACTGCACCCATTTCATAAAGTATTCTGCCTGGTTTAACGACAGCTACCCAATATTCGGGAGATCCTTTTCCCGACCCCATACGTGTTTCTGTAGGTCTTACTGTAACCGGTTTCTCTGGAAATATGCGTACCCATATTTTTCCACCGCAGCGGGCATTTCGTGACAATGCCCGCCGCCCTGCTTCTATTTGTCTAGATGTGATCCAAGTGGGCTCAAGTGCCTGAAGAGCATATCTACCGAAGCAAATATGATTACCTCGAGAGGATATTCCTTTCATTCTTCCTCTATGTTGTTTACGGAATCTGGTTCTTTTGGGGTTATAGTTGATGGTTCTTTCTCAATTCCATCTCTACTACAGAACCGTACATGAGATTTTCACTTCATACGGCTCCTCGCGAATGAAACGACTAAAATAGAATATACATGGATTTAATGAATAAAATAATATACCGAATTGTCGTGGGATTTTTTGAGATTTCATTTAATCTATTGATCTATTGGAAATTTGTATATCTTGTTTTGATATATAACTAAACAAGTATTCTTTTTCTATTATAGACAATTCTTGCTATCTAGATATAAATAGATAATGTTGTTTTGTTATGTTCTAAGGTTCTAACGAATCTTTATTTTGTTTTTCTTTTTATTTCGGATTGGCCCTAATTTAGAAATCCAATAAAATCCAAATTTTCGCGGGCGAATATTTACTCTTTCATTATCTATTTCAGATGTAGGGTTAACCCATGACTCCTCAGAATATGATTCCTCATAATAAATGGATTGGTTCTTGGTTTGTTCCGCCATCCCACCCAATGAATTATTAAGATTCATTTTTAATAAAATCTTAGGCATTCACAGGTTCCGTCGTTCCCATCACTTCTCGATTAATGGTTAGGTCTTAATTGTATAATGGAGCCTCTAATTCCATTTTCTTTTTTCTTGAGTCAACCTTCTCAGTTTTTAGTGACTCGGAGCTCTTGATTTGTTTGTTCTATGAATATAGTTATCTAATTATGGATTAATTAATATTGGTGCTTTATTACACTACTTTTTATGAGATGATTCATAGACCTTACATATTCTAATTATAGATCATTGATATTCTTTTTCTCTCTTTCTTTCACCTTTTCATTTATCCATATATTCTTATTGCTTCACAACTCATAATCAAATTCGTTTTTCTTTAAATTTTTTATGCAATATTTCAGTTGGTATAATGATATCGCCAATATATCATATCTTTACTTATATCTTGACCGGTTCTTTAGATCCAGATAATGTGAAGCGATGAGTTGGTTATTAATAGTTATTAATTAATACTATGAGTTGGTTTATTTTTTTGTTGAATCCTAACCACTATAAACTAAAAAAAAAAACCAATGCAACG